CCTTTAGAATTAGATTTTAAGAATTCTATTTTATCCTTTCTAATTAGAAAATAAAAAAAAAAATAAAGTTCTTCTTTTTTTCTATTCTCTATCTAGAATAGATAGATAGAAATAAATTGCGTCCAATAGGATTTGAACCTATACCAAAGGTTTAGAAGACCTCTGTCCTATCCATTAGACAATGGACGCCCTTCATTTATTCCTATTTTTCCATTTTTTTTCATAAAAAGAAAAAAGGATTAGACGGATTTAGGTAATACAATAAAAAAAAAGGATGCATATAAAAAAGGATAATGCATCTGTATATCATAATCATATGAAGTTAAGAAATGATTATATAGCGGGTAGCGGGAATCGAACCCGCATCGTTAGCTTGGAAGGCTAGGGGTTATAGTCGATGTTGGTTGATCATTTTTAACATCTCTAATTCAAAACCGAACATGAGATTTTGATTTCATTCGGCTCCTTTATGGAAGATCTCTGTATTCCCACCAGAGAAAAAATGAGATCCATAACATCTATGTCAGCTTTTTTACTAATGCATCTAAAGCTACTTGCTTTTTAGATGATCCCTCTAGAAGAGGGGGATTCTATCAAATCTTTCTAGTCTCTAGTCTAGTTACTTCGTTCCCTATTTCTTTTCTACTCGTGGGATCCTAAGGAAAATACTTTTGTTTCTACCGAGCTGAAACAAGAAGCCGAGGGTTCTAGTAAAACAAAACCATCATTTTCTAGCTATTTGGCTTCAATTTCCCCCTTTTTCAGCGCAAAAATTGAAGATTTAGTTACGATTGAAAATTTATCATCCATAGATCCTTTATTCATACTCATTCAATTGCAAGAATTGAACCAATTAAAAAAATTATGCTTCTCGACTCCATAATCCAAGTTTTTTATGAAAATTCTAATTGCCTTTTGGGTAGAAATCGTGAGAATGTATTTTCTTTCCTCAAATGTCCTATTGAGGGGTAAAGGATTAAATCTTTTTAAGAAATAAAGTTTTTGATCGGAATCTGAAATATGAAAAAAATGGAAAGACCCCTTAACTATTTAAGTTGTTAATAGAACGAATCACACTTTTACCACTAAACTATACCCGCTACATATTCATTATTGGATATGAATGGACCTTTTGTCCAACAAAGTAATCAGACGCAGTCAAGATAGCATCAGAATCATGAAAACTCCAGCATTAACACGTATTTTGTTCCTCCGCGGCACGGGATTGAAAATTTGAAAAAGAATAGGTGAATAGCAAAAAGTTTAGTCAAATTTAAATAGTGTACTAAAGTTTTAATTCTTTTTTTTTTTTTTTTTTTTTGAAACTTCCCTTCACTTGAACCACTAGAATTTCTGAATTCGGGTAAATTGGGCCTCAAACTTTCAAGCTTGTCCTTTGCTTTTTTCTTTGAACAAGCAGATGATTTAAAGTCTCATTTTAGAAAGATGTTTTTTCTATTTTATATTTTTTCTCTTAGAAGATATATTTCTTTTCTTTCTTAATACTTCCTTCTTATTAATTAAATTATTAAGATGAATCTAATACTGAGCTTCAAATTTCATTTAGAATGAAATTTGTTTTTCATTAATATGAATGAATTTCCGAATTTTCTAATTAAGAATTAGAAAATAAAGACGAAAAAGAATACTACTATATTACTATATATACTAGAATTACTATATATACTAGAATACTCTTACTAGATATTAATAGAAAAGAAAACTTTTACTAGAAAGATTAAATCTTATAATTTATAATTTAGACTCTAATTTACTATCTAATTTACTTAATTTACTGTATATACTATATTATATACTATATTAAGGTATAAGGTACTCTAATATTCTAATATATTAAGAATAGTAAGAATAGAGATATAATCTCTAATATTTCATCTAATATTGAATTTGAATTTTGAATATTTCAATATATAATAGATCATAGTAATCTAGATCTAGATAATTTATGAAAGAATTTATAAGAGAATTTATCTATTAGAATCTTATATTCTTTCTAAGAATTAGGAATAGGAATGGCAATGAAAATTATTCTTCTTGTTTCAATAACAATTTTTGTTCGTTGGAACAAAATAAGTACTGGCCCGGCCAGTACTTATACTTAACCAGGCCGGGGAAATGAACCTTGTATACAAAAGAAAAGAAGTAAGGTATTCTTTCTATTGAAGAAATATGTTTTGAATTATTGAAGGAAAATCAAGATTGAGAACAATCTTGATTTCATGTGTTAAATCACATGATAAATTTCCCATTTGGAATGGGGAGAGATGGCTGAGTGGACTAAAGCGTCGGATTGCTAATCCGTTGTACGAATAATTCGTACCGAGGGTTCGAATCCCTCTCTCTCCGACCCCCTGATAACTTGATTTTTTAGAATTATAAGAAATTTTGATTCTTTTCTTTTATGAATCTTTAGCTAGCTTCTATTCCATTTAGTTATTTACCTATGAAATACCTATGAAAAAATAAAGGAAAAAGTAAAAATCAATATCATCTCTTTTTTTATTCTTCGCGCCCAGGATTACGCCCCGGATCATTAGATAAGAATCCGAAGATGAAGAGAGAAACAAAGAATATGACTACTGTGTAAACGAATAGTTTAAGAGTGAGCATTACAAATCTCCAAGATAAGATCATCTTTTTTAAGGAAATAGATTACCTATTTTACGACACACACTATACACTATTTTTATATGACGCTCTAAAGAGGAAAAAAAGGAAGTTTTTTTGAGATTTCTTTCTTTTCTTTCTAATGTCTAATGTAATATTATTATGTAATAAGATTCGTATTTTTTGTTACCAAAGATTTCTTGCCATATCTATCTCTATAATTAGGTATTGTATGGGATCTTCTAAAGGAAAGGTCAGAACAAAATAAGAAATAAGCTGATTCAAGATAAAGACCATTGCCCCCTTCCCTTATTCAAATTAAATTTCAATATAAAATAGAAAATACCAGAATCTTTTTTTTATTGTTTTATTGAATAAATTATGAATTGAATAGAGATTTCATTTTTATCGAAAACTTACGGCAGCTTGCCAAACAAAGGCTAATAGAAAAAAGAGTAAAGGGATAACCGGCATAACGTCTACGATTGGATTGAAAAAGGCATAAGCCTCGGGCAATTTGGCGAAGAAAAAACTACTCGAATAAAGGGTAGAATTAAGACATATACAGATTAAACTAAAGATATTAAACATAACAAATATTCTTTTCTTGTTCTTAAAGATTCAAATGAAATTGAAATGATAATAAATTATCAGATTGGATTGAGTTTTTTTTTTTCTGAGGGAAATAAAAAGAAAAAGGCAGATAAAAGAAATGAATTCTTCTTTTTCTTTGACTTCTCCCCAATCAAGAATCCTTCCTTACATTCTTCAATCAAATAAGAATACAAGGAATTCTATTTTCATACAATATCTTAATTGAATTCTAAGTAATGATCAATTAATCTTTTTGATTCTAAATCTATTGTATCTATTGTGTTGAATCCCAAACCTATATTTCTTCTTGGTTGGTTATTGACGAATAACCAATATTTAGCTTAGTTTTTATTAGACCAAATCAAAATGGGGCGTGGCCAAGCGGTAAGGCAACGGGTTTTGGTCCCGTTACTCGGAGGTTCGAATCCTTCCGTCCCAGATCGTTTGCATTAGAAATGAAAGATTCTTCTCTATTGAGATTTTCATTCAAAAATTTTCTGTTTCCTTTTGGATACAATGTTATTCAATCTGAATTCTAAGAATCATTCTTAGAATCATATCTTTTTTTTCATGTCATATTATTTATATGAGAAAATATGGGATAGTTTTAAGTGAAATCCTTTACGGATAAACATTTATTTTTCAGTTTATATTAATATTATTATGTATCGGTTCAACCAATGACTATTCATTATTCCATATTGAATCAATTGCATATGGTTCCAAATTAAAATAAAATGAGAGGGATGTTATGGTAAAACTTCGTTTGAAACGATGTGGTAGAAAGCAACGTGCGACTTGAAGGACATGTTGGATGTGGATTCTGACATCCACCATTTTCTCTATTTTTTATACGAATGAAGATGCTCTTGTCTCGACATAGTTTGTTCTGCTAGGAACCTAATTGAATTTTTCTTGGGTTGCTAAATAAAGATACTAATGGTATCTAAAGGTATAGCATATGATGGAGCTCGAGCAAAAATGATTGATTCATTTATCGGGGGAATAATCTAGGGTTAGTGACAATCAATAAGAATAAGTTAGACCAACTTTGTAAAGAGATTATAGATTAGATCTATATCTAAATATATAGATAAAATAGATAAAAGGAGAGGCTTAATTTTGAACAAGTTTGAAATGAAAAAAGAATCAAATTTGTCGAAATTTTCAAACTGTTTCGATCAAGAGTGTATCACAAAGGAATCAATCTTTTGTATGATTTTTCCCTTTTCCGTAGAAATAATAAAAAACAAAAGGTATGTTGCTGCCTTTTTGAAAAGGAGTAAGGATCACCGAAGTAATGTCTAAACCTAATGATTTCACAAAGTGCAAAGCAAAGACAAAGACAACAAATTCCGGAACAAGGAAACACTATTTGAACTTGTTTCAACAATTGGATCAGAATGAGTAAAAAAAAATAGATCCGAAAGGAGACAAAAAAAGAGGTTAGAGACAGCTCAATAAATTCTAAGGATTTCCTTTCGAACTCTTTAAAAACTACCCAACTTGAGTTAAGAGTACGAATGAAATTTCTTTTTCTGTAAAGAAGGAAAAAAAAAAGGCTCAAATTACAGTCTAATTCTTTATGGATCCATTTCTCTTTCTATCTATATTTAGATTATAGATAGAAAGAGAAATTCTAGAAATTAGAATCATTTTTTTCTTGAGCCGTATGAGGAGAAAACCTCCTATACGTTTCTAGGGGGGCATTTTTTATCTACATCTATCCCAATGAGCCATCTATCGAATCGTTGCAATTGATGTTCGATCCCGAAGAGAAGGAAGAGATCTTCAAAAAGTGGGTTTTTATGATCCGATAAAGAAAAAAACTTATTCAAATGTTCCTGCTATTTTAGATTTACTTGAAAAAGGTGCTCAACCCACAGGAATTGTTTCTTATATTTTAAGGAAGGCAGAATTCTTTAAAGAATTTCAAGTTTCTTTGGATTTTTATAAATAAATCTAAATAAAGAAAAAGTTTCTTCTTTTCTTGTTTTATTCATACTTATTTTATTCTTCTTTTTCTTATTCGTATTTTTTTCTTGCTTTTTTTTGTGGAACCCCCCAACAAGGGGGGTAATCTTTCTTCTTTCTTATATTTGTATTGTACCTTTTTTTTTTTGATTAAAGAAAGCCGCTATTTTTCTATCTCTATTCCTTTCATTCTTTTTTTTCCGCTCAAAGTTATGATTTTTTTATTCTTTATGTTGTGCTAACCCAACAAAAATCTTTCTCTCATTTCTTGAAATTTGTTTTCTAAGGAGTCCATTCATATTGACAATGACGTCTCAAACAAATATAATTTGATTAATAAAATTTGATTATAGATCTATTTAGATATATATCTAAATAGATCTTTTTATTCACATTTCATCCCCTATTGGATCTTTCCTTCCCTTTAGTAAAAGAGAGGAGTTTGCTGAATTTTTTTTTTTTTATTTTATTTCGATCATATCTAAACTTCCTATTTATCCGGGTTGCTAACTCAACGGTAGAGTACTCGGCTTTTAATTGCGACTATGATCTTTTACACATTTGGATGAAGGAATTCGTCTATACTTTTGGTAGAGTTTATAAGACCGCGACTGATCCTGAAAGGTAATGAATGGAAAAAGAAGCATGTCGTAAAAAAAAAAAAATAGAAAAAAGAATAATATAATCATAGAAAAAGAATATTTCTAGTACTCATAATAGAAATAGAACGAGAATTTTTCTTTTCCTATTTTAAATTCAGTTAAAGTATTTTGGGTCTAGTGAATAAATGGATAGAGCCTTATGGCTCCAATTTGAGTAAGACAAAAAAGCAACGAGCTTCCCTTCTGAATTTGAATGATTACCCGATCAAATTACTAAATATACGTTAAAAATAGATTAGTGCCTGATGTGGGAAAAGGTTCTCTTGTGAATTGTGAGTGGACCATTGATTTTTTTTTATAAATCCTAATTATTCTTTATTATGGATTGGAGACGGATGTGTAGAAGAAATAGTATAGTGATAAAAAATCATTTTTTCCAAAGTCAAAAGAGTGATTTGGTTGCAAAAATAAAAGATTTTTACCCCTTTTTCTTATTGTTATTTTCTTTATTTCTTTTATTGTTGTTCTTCTTAGATGAACAAGGAAAAGAAAACAAAATTGGATAGAAAGGGAAAGGAAAAATATCTGTAGATTGGGCTCTCTGTCTCCGGGGTATATATTCTTTATTTGTTCTTAATTTCTCATTATGTTTTTTACATCACAGTACAGTATAAAAGTATGTATTTTTGAAAGTCAAAGTATAGACAGTGCATAGTCTATAATAATACTAGACTATATTATTAGAATTATTTCTTAGAAATTCTTTCTTAGAATAAAGAATAATAGAATAAGAATATTCTTATTCTGTTTTATTATAGTTATAAGTTTTTTATGCTAAATACTCTTTTAGTATAAGAGAAAATAAGAGAAACAATATACTACATACAACATACGCCGTTCTGACCATATTGCACTATGTATCATTTCATAAAAAAAGAAGTGCCTCCCTTTTTTGGTTAAATTAGAAATGTATTTAAATGACAGAATTACAAGGATATTTAGGTTGAAAAAAAATAGATTTCGTCAACAAAATTTCCTATATCCGCTACTCCTTCAGGAGTATATTTACTCACTTGCTCATTATCATAGCTTTAATAGTTTTATTTTTTACGAACCTGCGGAAATTCTAGGTTATGACAATAAATCTAGTTTAGTACTTGTGAAACGTTTAATTACTCGAATGTATCAACAGAAATCTTTAATTTTTTCGGTGAATGATTTTAATCAAAATGAATTTTGGGGGCACAAGAATTATTTTTCTTCTCATTTTTCTTCTCAAATGGTATCAGAAGGTTTTGGAGTCATTCTGGAAATCCCATTCTCGTCGCGATTAGTATTTTCCCTTGAAGAAAAAACAATAACAAAATCTCAGAATTTACAATCTATTCATTCAATTTTTCCCTTTTTAGAGGATAAATTATCACATTTAAATTATGTATCAGATCTAATAATACCCCATCCCATCCATCTGGAAATCTTGGTTCAAATTCTTCAATGTTGGATCAAAGATGTTCCTTCTTTGCATTTATTGCGATTGTTTTTCCACGAATATTCTAATTTGACTAGTCTCATTACTTCAAATAAATCCATTTACGTCTTTTCAAAAAGAAAGAAAAGATTCTTTTGGTTCCTACATAATTCTTATGTATATGAATACGAATATCTATTCCTGTTTCTTCGTAAACAGTCTTATTTACGATCA